GCTTGTAAATATTGTAATATTATAATGCGGTTACTATTGGGTTGTATTTTAAATATTGTACTATTATATAATAAGATAAAAGATAGGATGACGAGTCAACTGGTTGTTTAAGTATATTAGGTAAAACGGTAGATTAGTAATAGGGTAATTAACTGTCCGAGGTTTTCCTGTTTCCGGGGGGTTTACAGGAGTATTAGCTATCTCAGGAGGTTAAGGGGGGAGGGGGGGTTTAACGCGAAAAAAAGGGGGGAATCTCTAGATGTTTGTGTATTAGATCAGTTTATTATGTACTTGATATCAGTTATGTAATACTCTCTTTAAACTCTTTAAACCATTCATACATTTTACTGAAGCAAGGAAAATGCTCACCCTTGTTTTAGTATTGGTATTTGCACTCTGAAATGCTGATGAAAAGGAAATAAAAAAGAAAACCCCTTGCTAAGGGTGGATGCTTGCATGCTGGGTAACGAAGTTATGTACTCCACCATTAACTTATGCAAGCGTCAATGAACGTGGGGGGAATACTTCAATATATGGACCTGAAGTAGGAACCAAATGCCAGGAATAGATCAATAAGTGAAACCCCCACGATTGTTGTCCCTGACCATCAAGAAGAGTTAACATTCAGAAATCACCGGTTGGTGGGCTCTTACTGTGCAATATATTGGAAATCCGATGGATGTTGAGTGCTTGCTAAGTAAAATCTAGCAATTCTCTCGATTAGATGATATTCATGTACTAAGTAGAGAGATGTCCGTATACATATATAGTATTATGTACTAGAGCAATATATGTACTATATACATAGATTAGTCTTATGTACTAAATAAATTTATGTACTATATACATAGAGTTTATTACACACTACTTGTTGATCAAAGAATAGTTTAGTGCTAGAATCCTAGCTTTGGGAGCTAGGGGTAAGAGTTGGAATCTCTTTTCTTTGAGCAAAAGGGAGGGCTTTAACCTCCAGCCTTTGGCTTACAAGGCCAACGCTCTGGGCATTGAGCTACTAATGCTAGGGGAGTTTAAGTAGTTTGTTTTCTAGCAGTCCTGCTGCTGGTATTAAGACCAGGAAAATGAGGAAGTACAATACTGATGCTATTTGACCAATGATGATATAGGGGTCCTCTACGGGTATTGCGCCGATTCAGGTGAGGATTGCCACGTCGGCGACGAGGGCTCAGAAGAGGATTTGGGAGAGGGGTCGGAAGGTTAGGGCTCGTTGTTTTGCGGTGTGTAGGTAGGGTACGAGGAATAGTACTAGGATGGCGGACAGTAGGGCAATAACACCCCCCAGTTTGTTAGGGATCGATCGAAGGATGGCATAGGCGAAAAGAAAGTATCATTCGGGTTTGATGTGAGGAGGGGTTACTAGTGGATTCGCAGGGGTGAAGTTGTCGGGGTCTCCTAAAAGGTTGGGTGCGAATAATGCTAGTGAGACAAGGGCTAGGAGTATGATTGCAAAGCCTAGGAGGTCCTTGAATGAGAAGTAGGGGTGGAATGGGATTTTGTCTGCGTTGGAGTTGAGTCCAACGGGGTTTGAGGAGCCAGTTTCGTGGAGAAAGATCATATGGACGAGGACGACGGCTGTGATGATAAAGGGAAGAAGAAAGTGGATGGCAAAGAAGCGGGTCAGGGTTGCGTTATCTACGGAGAACCCGCCTCAGATTCATTGAACGAGGGTGTTCCCTACATAGGGGATAGCGGAGAGGAGATTGGTAATGACGGTAGCTCCTCAGAAAGATATTTGGCCTCATGGTAGGACGTATCCTACGAACGCTGTTGCTATGACAAGTAGGAGAAGGACTACTCCGATATTTCAGGTTTCTTTATAGAGGTATGACCCATAGTATAGGCCACGACCAATGTGAAGGTAAAGGCAGATGAAGAAGAAGGAGGCACCATTGGCGTGAATGTTTCGGATAAGTCAGCCGTAGTTTACATCTCGACAGATGTGGGCAACGGATGAGAAGGCGGATGAAATGTCTGGTGTGTAGTGTATGGCGAGGAATAGACCTGTGAGGATCTGTGTGATTAAGCAAAGGCCTAGGAGAGACCCAAAGTTTCATCATGCAGAGATGCTGGTGGGGGCTGGGAGGTCGACTAAGGCGTCGTTCGCAATTTTGAGAAGGGGGTGAGATTTACGTAGGGTGGTCATTAGTTCTTGTAGTTGAGTTACAACGGTGGTTTTTCAAGCCATTTGTCTTGGTTAAAGTCCAGGCATGAATATATGACTTTTATCATATATTTAGCTCTATTCTTATTGGTTTTAGGTTTAGTTGCGGTTGCTTCTAACCCTTCTCCTTATTTTGCTGCTTTTAGTTTGGTGGTAGTTGCGGGAGTGGGATGTGGGGTGTTAATGGGATGTGGGGGTTCTTTCCTGTCCTTGGTTTTGTTCTTGATTTATTTGGGGGGAATGTTAGTGGTCTTTGCCTATTCGGTGGCCTTGGCTGCTGAGCCTTACCCTGAAGGTTGAGGTAGTCGGGCTGTAGTGGTCTATGTTCTTATTTACGTAGTGGGGGTATTATTAGTGTCGGCCTTGTTCTGAGGGGGGTGATGAGAGTTTTCTTGGGTGGTATCCGATGAGTTTAATGGGCTCTCTGTGTTTCGTTCCGATGTGGGGGGAGTGGCGATGATATATTCGGCTGGGGGCTGACTATTAGTGGTTGGAGGATGGGTGTTGCTATTAACCCTATTTGTAGTATTAGAGTTGACTCGGGGGCTGGCTCGGGGTACGTTACGGGTTGTGTAGGTATAGCGAATTATACTAGAATAATGGTGAGGGTGACAAGGGTTAGGGTTAGGAAGAATAGTGTAAGGTAGGTTTTAATTATTCCTTGTTGGACGTTGCTTGTTGTTGTGGCGAGGGAGGTGTTGATGGAGGAAATAGCTTTGGGGCCTGCTTTTTCTAATCAGAGTAGGTCAACCGTTTGTGCTGCAATGTTTTGGCCGGCTGCGAGGGCTAGTTTGGGGACTAAGCGGTGGGTGATTATGGGGAAGAATCCTAGTATGTTAGAGAAGTGGTGGGGGTGCAGGGAGGGGGTGGTTTTGAATTGTTTATTGGTTAGCGAGGCTAGTTCTAGGGCAATTAGGAGGCCGGCAATTGAAACTAGGAGGGCTGCAAGTTTTAGGAGGGGTGGTATGGATATGATGGGTGTTTTGACGGGTGTGATGTTGGAAGTGATAATTAAGCCAGCGATGATACTTCCTCAGGCTAATCGTTTGATGGGGTTTATGGCTGCAGGGCTGTTCTCGTTGATGGGGGATAGGGGGTTGAATCGGGGGTGGCCCATGGATACAAAGAAGATGACTCGTAGGCTGTAAATGGCGGTGAAGGATGTAGCTAATAAGGTGAGGGCAAGGGCTCAGGCGTTAAGGTGTGATGTATTGAGTGCTTCAATGATTGCGTCTTTGGAGAAGAATCCTGCTAAGAAGGGGGTGCCTGTTAAAGCTAGGCTTCCGATGGTTAGGGCAGAGGATGTGAAGGGGGTGAGGTGATGTATGCCTCCTATTTTTCGGATGTCCTGTTCGTTGTTTAGGCTGTGGATAATGGAGCCGGAGCATAGAAAGAGTATCGCTTTAAAAAATGCGTGGGTGCAGATGTGGAGGAAGGCTAGTTGTGGTTGGTTTAGGCCGATTGTAACCATCATTAGGCCCAGCTGGCTGGATGTAGAGAATGCAACAATTTTTTTGATGTCATTTTGAGTTAGTGCGCATGTGGCTGTGAATAAGGTAGTTAGGGCTCCGAGGCATAGGCATGTGGAAAGGGCTGTTGTGTTATTCTCTAATAGAGGGCTAAGTCGGATTAGTAGGAAGATACCGGCTACAACTATTGTACTTGAGTGTAGTAGGGCAGATACTGGCGTAGGGCCTTCTATTGCGGCGGGAAGTCAGGGGTGGAGGCCGAATTGGGCTGATTTTCCGGTAGCGGCGATAATTAGTCCGATTAGAGGAGGGGTTATATCAAAGTCTTTTGCTGTTAGAAATATTTGTTGAATTTCTCATGAATTAAGGTTAGTTGCTGTTCAAGCTATTGCGAAGATTAGTCCGATATCGCCGACTCGGTTGTATAATACGGCTTGCAAGGCTGCGGTGTTTGCATCTGCTCGTCCATATCATCAGCCGATGAGGAGGAAGGATATAATACCTACCCCTTCTCAGCCAATAAAGAGTTGAAATATATTGTTTGCTGTTGTCAGGGTAATTATTGCGATGAGGAAGATGAGTAGATATTTGAAGAATCGGTTGACATGTGGGTCGGAGTGTATATACCAGGATGCGAATTCTAGAATGGACCATGTGACGTAAAGGGCGACGGGGGTGAAGGTAATTGAGTAAAGATCAAATTTAAAGCTGATATTGATGTTGAAAGTGTTTGTATTTATTCAGTTTCAGTTAGTGATTACGATTTCTAAGCCCTCATTAAGGTAAAGTGAGAGGGGAAGGAGGCTGATGAAAAAAGCTAATTTAACTGCGGTTTTAACGTGGGTGAGGGGCCAGTTGGTTTTTTGAGGTAGGGGAAGGATAGGGTAGAGTAGGATGATAAAGATAATGATGAGTGAGGATGATATAATAGTTGAGGTGGTAGGCATAGCTGCTACTTGGATTTGCACCAAGAGTTTTTGGTTCCTAAGACCAACGGATGAGCTGTTATCCTTTAGGAGCTCTGATGGCGAGTGAGCCCTGGAATTTAACTAGGGTTGTGAAGATTAGCAGTCTTCATTGCTTCATGCACTCTCTCGGTGGGCGGGAGGATTCTAACCTCTGTCTTCAGAATCACAATCTGGCATTTTTGTTAAACTACGTCTACAGGCGGTTCATCCCCAGATGAGCTCAGGTTTTATGATGAGAAGTATTAGGGGAATAAGGTGTAGGGAGACAAGAAGATGTTCTCGAGTGTGAGATGGTTCAATGGATGTAATGTGTTGAGGGAGCGGGCCTCGTTGTGTAGTAAGGAATATGTGTAGGGAGTACCCAGCAGTAATAAGCGTGCCTGCTCCCGTGATTGCAATAGTTCATCAGGATCAGTTGAAAAGTGATGTGATGATTATAAGCTCTCCCATAAGGTTGGGCAGAGGAGGGAGGGCGAGGTTTGCTAAGCTGGCGATGAATCATCATGAAGCTATTATTGGTAGTACTATCTGTAGGCCTCGGGCTAAGATTATTGTACGGCTGTGTGTTCGTTCATAGTTAGTATTGGCTAGGCAGAAAAGGGCTGAGGAAGTGAGGCCATGGGCGATTATAAGGGTAAGGGCCCCTGTGAATCCTCATGGTGTTTGAATTAGGATGCCTCCTGCTACAAGGCCCATGTGGCTTACTGATGAGTAAGCGATTAATGATTTTAGGTCAGTTTGTCGTAGGCAAATTGAGCTAGTCATAATAATACCCCAAAGTGCAAGGATGAGGAAGGGGTAGCTTAGTTCTTTTGACAGGGGTATTAGTATCGGCATGATTCGTATTATACCATAACCTCCTAGCTTGAGAAGTACGGCAGCAAGAACTATTGAGCCTGCAATTGGGGCTTCTACGTGGGCTTTGGGGAGTCAGAGGTGGACGCCGTAAAGGGGTATTTTTACTAGAAATGCTAGTAAGCAGGCTGCTCATCAAAGGTTGTTTGCGTAAGAGGGGGGTGTTGAGGTGTAGGAGTGTTGGAGAGTGAATAAAGATAGTGTTCCGGTGTCGTTTTGGAGTAAGAGGAGGGCGATTAGGAGGGGGAGGGACCCTGTCAATGTGTAAAATAGAAAATAGGTGCCTGCGTTTAATCGTTCAGTTTGGTTCCCTCATCGGGTGATGATTATCAGGGTGGGGATAAGTGTAGCTTCAAATATGATGTAAAACATAATTAGTTCTGTAGCACCAAAGGCTAAGACAAGGAAGAATTGGAGGGAGGCTATGAGAGTAAGGTAGGCTCGTTGTCGGTTAAGGGGTTCTGGTTTTATGTGGTTTTGGCTGGCCAGAACCATAAGGGGGAGAAGCCAGCAGGAAAGCACGAGCAGAGGGGTAGATAGGGGGTCGGTTGCTATGTAGAGGTTTAATGAGGCTCAGCCTGTTTCGGAAGTGTTATTAAGTCAGGTGAGACTTACTAGAGCAATTATGAAGCTATGGCCCAGGGTGGCAGGCCACAACCATTTGGAGGGGGTAAGCCAGATTGTTGGTATGAGCATGATTGTTGGAATGAGAATTTTTAGCATTGTAGTAAATTAAGGCTTTGAAGGCGGTCTGTACCATGAGTTCGGTAGGTGGCAACCATTAGGGCAAGGCCTGCGCTTGTTTCACAGGCTGCAAAAATTAAAAAGAGCATTGGTACGGCTGAAAAGCTAGCAGAAGTTAGTTGTAAGGATCATAGGGAGAGAGCAAGAAAAAGGGAGAGCATTATTCCTTCTAGGCAAATAATAGCAGAAATGAGGTGCTGTCGGTGGAAGGTTAGTCCTGCTAGCCCTAAGATGAATATTGATGAAAAAGCGAAGTGGGTGGGGGTCATGTGAGGTAATTACGGGGCCTAACCGTAAGTTTCTGGGCCGAAACCAAATGTTTTAGTTTAATACTAATTACCTATTCAGCCCATTCTAAGCCTCCTTGGACTCACTCATAGATAAGTCCTACAGTTAAAAGAATTAGTAGAATGGATGCTCATGTGAATGTTAGTAGTGGGGATGTGAGTTGGTCCCCCCATGGCAGGGGGAGGAGGAGTGCAATCTCTAGGTCGAATAGGAGGAAGAGAATGGCGACGAGAAAAAATCGTAAGGAGAAGGGTAATCGGGCTGACCCTAAAGGGTCAAACCCACATTCGTATGGGGAAAGCTTTTCTTGGTTGGGGTTCATTTGAGGGAGTCAGAATGATAGGATTGCTAGGGCTAGTGAGAGGGCGGCTGTAATTGTAAGCACGATTATGATTAGGCTCATTATCTTTCCTTGGGCTTTAACCAAGACCAGGTGATTGGAAGTCACTTATACTTACTTTAGTACTAGAAAGATTAGGAACCTCATCAGTAGATAGAGATGTATAGGAAGAGTCAGACTACATCGACAAAGTGTCAGTATCAGGCGGCTGCTTCAAATCCAAAGTGGTGATTAGACGTGAAGTGGTATTGGATTTGTCGTAGGAGGCATACAGCTAGGAAGGTAGAGCCAACAATAACGTGAAGCCCGTGGAAGCCTGTTGCTACAAAGAATGTGGACCCGTAGACGCTGTCAGCGATTGTGAAGGGGGCTTCTATATATTCTATAGCCTGAAGGAGGGTGAAATAAAGGCCTAGGATAATGGTCAGAGTAAGGGCGTGGATTGCTTGTTTACGATTACCGCCTGTAATACTGTGGTGGGCTCAGGTTACTGTTACTCCCGATGCGAGTAGGACGGCTGTATTGAGAAGGGGGACTTCAAATGGATCTAAAGGGGTGATGCCCGTAGGGGGTCATTGGCCCCCTAGTTCAGGGGTAGGTGCTAGGCTCGAGTGGTAGAAGGCTCAGAAAAACCCGAGGAAAAATATAACTTCTGAGGTAATGAAGAGGATTATACCGTATCGTAGGCCTTTTTGGACGGGTGGGGTGTGGTGGCCGTGGAATGTCCCTTCTCGAACAATATCTCGTCATCATTGATATGATGTGAGGATTAAAAGAATAAGTCCTAATGTTAAGAGGATGAGGGAGTGGTAATGGAATCATATTACAAGGCCTGACGTTAAGAGTATGGCACCAACGGCACCTGTAAGGGGCCAAGGGCTAGGGTCAACAATGTGGTATGGGTGTGCTTGATGTGTCATTAGATGTTTTCTTGTAGGTATAGTCCTAGGAGCAGGACAAATACATAAGCTTGAATTATAGCTACGGCAATCTCTAGAAGGGTCATGAGGAACAGTAAGACTGCAGTTGATAGTGCGACTAAGGGTATAAGGGGAAGTAAGGTAAAAGTGGCCGTGGCGACAAGTTGAATTAGTAAGTGCCCTGCGGTAAGGTTTGCTGTTAGTCGGACCCCTAGGGCAAGAGGGCGAATGAAGAGGCTAATGGTTTCGATAATAATAAGGGCAGGGATTAGAGGGGTTGGAGTTCCTTCAGGGAGGAGGTGTCCTAGCGCATGGGTTGGTTGGTCCCGTAGGCCAATAATAACTGTTGCTATTCATAGGGGTACTGCCAGTCCTAGGTTGAGTGAGAGCTGTGTGGTGGGTGTAAAGGTGTAGGGGAGAAGGCCAAGCAGGTTTAGTGTCATGAGGAAGATCACTAGGGATGTTAGTAGGAGTGCCCATTTATGGCCTTTAGGGCTTATTGGTAGGAATAGTTGCTTGGTAAAGGTATTAATAAATCAACCCTGGGCTGATAGAAGGGGGCTACTTAGTCAACGGGTGGAAGGGGAGGGGAATAGGGCTCAAGGTAAGAGGAGTGCTAGTAAGATTAAAGGGATGCCCAGGTACGTGGGGGAGGCGAATTGATCGAAAAGTCCTAGTGCCATGGTCAGTTAAATGGTGTAGTTTTTGTGGCTTGTTTTGATTTAGGGGTGGGGTGGCTTGGGAAGGTAAATTTTATAATTTTAGTGGGGATAAGGGTAAGGAAAATTAGCCAAGTTGTTAGAAAAATTAGTAGTCAAGGTGCTGGGTTTAATTGGGGCATGATCACTGAGGGTGGTCGGTAGTCACCAGTTTTTAGCTTAAAAGGCTAACGCTATGGTACCTGTTTAGCTTCTTAGTGAGGCATCTTGCATTAAGCGAGTTGATCAGTCTTCGAAGTTTTTTAATGGGACTGCTTCAACTACGATAGGTATAAAGCTATGGTTTGCCCCGCAGATCTCAGAGCATTGACCATAATATACTCCGGGTCGGTTAGCGTCAAGGGTGGTCTGGTTGAGTCGACCGGGGACTGCATCTATTTTGACCCCGAGACTAGGGACAGTCCATGAGTGAAGGACGTCTTCAGCGGTTACTAGGACTCGGATAGAAGATTTGGTTGGAATGACCATTCGGTGGTCTACTTCTAGGAGGCGAAGTTGTCCTGGGACAAGATCTTGGGTGGGGGTTATGTAGGAGTCGAAGCTCAGATTTTCATGGTCGGTGTACTCATAGCTTCAGTATCATTGGTGGCCCAGAGCTTTGACTGTGAGGTGGGGGTTATTAATCTCATCCATAAGGTAAAGGATCCGAAGTGATGGGAGGGCGATCAGGATTAAAATTACTGCGGGGAGGACAGTTCAGATGATTTCAACTTCTTGTGAATCAAGCACGCTGAGGTCGGTTAGTTTAGTTGTAACTATTGCAATAATGATGTAAAGTACTAAAGCACTAATTGAAAATACGATTATTAAAGCGTGATCATGGAAGTGGAGGAGTTCTTCTATTAGGGGTGAGGCTGCGTCTTGGAGTGATAGTTGGGAGGGGTATGCCATGTGTTATAAGATACGCGAGAGTCTAACTCGCAATTATGCCTTGACAAGGCAGTGTAATTGTTTTACTAGTACCTTTAAAAGAAAGTGACGGAGTGGTTACGTGGTTGGCTTGAAACCAGTTTATGGGGGTTCGATTCCTCCCTTTCTCGAGAGTTAGGTCGAATCTGTACGAATGCAGGTTCTTCGAAGGTGTGGAAGGGCGGAGGGCAACCATGTAGTCATTCCACGTTCATAGAGGTTAGTTCAACTGCAAGAACTTCTCGTTTAGCAGCGAAGGCTTCTCAGATAATGAACAGGAACATGATTACGGCGACGAGGGAGATAAGGGAGCCGAATGAGGAGATTGAGTTTCAAAGGGTATAGGCGTCTGGGTAATCAGAGTATCGTCGTGGTATTCCGGCCAGGCCTAGGAAATGCTGTGGGAAGAATGTGAGGTTTACCCCCAGGAATATTACTCCAAAGTGAATTTTTGTCCATGTTGAGTGGAGGGTGTAACCTGTAAATAGGGGGAATCAGTGGACAAATGCTGCGATAATGGCGAAGACTGCCCCCATGGATAGGACGTAGTGGAAGTGGGCTACTACGTAGTATGTGTCATGGAGGATAATGTCTAGTGATGAGTTAGCTAGTACGATACCAGTTAAGCCTCCTACTGTGAATAAGAAAATAAAGCCTAAGGCTCACAGGAGGGGGGTCTCTCATTTAATGTTGCCTCCGTGAAGAGTGGCTAGTCAGCTGAAGACTTTCACTCCCGTAGGGATAGCAATGATCATTGTGGCGGATGTGAAGTAGGCTCGCGTGTCCACATCCATGCCTACTGTAAACATATGGTGGGCTCAGACAATGAAGCCTAGGAGGCCGATGGCCATTATGGCTCAGACCATTCCTATATAACCGAATGGTTGTTTTTTCCCTGTGTAGTAGGCAACAATGTGGGAGATTATTCCGAACCCAGGAAGGATTAAAATGTATACTTCAGGGTGGCCGAAGAATCAGAATAGGTGTTGGTAAAGGATTGGGTCTCCTCCCCCGGCGGGGTCGAAGAAAGTTGTATTAAGATTTCGGTCTGTAAGAAGCATTGTGATGCCGGCGGCTAAGACAGGCAGGGATAGGAGAAGAAGTACTGCCGTAATTAGGACAGCCCACACGAACAGGGGAATTTGATATATTGATATGGCTGGTGGTTTTATGTTAATCACCGTTGTGATAAAATTAATGGCACCTAGAATTGAGGATACTCCTGCTAGGTGGAGGGAGAAGATAGTCAAATCTACTGATGCTCCTGCATGGGCTAAATTGCCAGATAGAGGCGGGTAGACAGTCCAACCTGTCCCGGCCCCCGCTTCTACTCCTGAGGAGGTCAGTAGTAAGATAAATGAGGGGGGAAGAAGTCAGAAGCTTATGTTGTTTATTCGAGGAAATGCCATGTCTGGGGCACCAATTATTAAAGGAAGAAGTCAGTTTCCGAAGCCACCGATTATGATTGGTATGACTATAAAGAAAATTATTACAAATGCATGTGCCGTAACGATTACGTTATAAATTTGATCGTCTCCGAGAAGGGTGCCGGGTTGATTTAGCTCTGCCCGAATTAAGAGGCTTAGAGCTGTGCCTACCATACCGGCTCAGGCACCAAATACAAGGTAAAGAGTACCGATGTCTTTGTGGTTAGTGGAAAATAGTCAACGGGAAATTGTCACAGGTAGGATGGCTGAGTAAGCGGTGGATTGTAGCCCCATATACAGAGGTTTGAGCCCTCTTCTTACCAAGCTCCGAGGTGTTAACACGTTAGATTGCAAATCTAAAGTAGCAGGCTAATACTTGCCGGGGCTTTTCCCCGCCTATTTGGGTCGTAGATAGGCGGGGAAAAGTAGATGGATGCTCGCTGGTTTGAGCGCTTAGCTGTTAACTAAGAGTTTGTAGGATCGAGGCCTGCCTGTCTAGTAAGGCTTTAGCTTAATTAAAGTGTCTGTTTTGCATGCAGGAGATGTGGGATAATACCCCGCAAGTTTTATCAGGGACTGGGAGATTCTCACTCCCGCTTGGAGCTTTGAAGGCTTCTGGTCTTGTTTTAACCTAAGTACCTTGTTTATGAGATAAGGGTGGTTAAGGAGATTATAGCTGGGCAGAGAGGGAGGAGAAGTATCGTGGTGGCAGCAAGAGTAGCCAGGGGGAGTGTGGTTTGGGTGTGGGGGAGTCGTCAGGGGGTCACCCCTGTAAGTGTGTTGGGTGAGATGGTCAGTGTTAGCGTGTAGGAGAGGCGAAGATAGAAGTACAGGCTGAGGAGGGCCGCTAAGGCGGCAATGGTGGCTGGGATGGCCAAGTCTTGCTTGGTTAATTCTTGAAGGATGAGTCATTTGGGTATGAAGCCGGAAAGAGGGGGGAGACCAGCCAGGGATAGGAGCACGAGGGGGGTTAGTGCCGTGAGGGTGGGGTTTTTTGTTCAGGAGATGGAGAGAGAATTTATATTGGTGGCTTTATTTAGTTTGAAAGCCAGGAATGTCGCCAGGGTCATGACAATATAGATTGTTAGTGTAAGAAGGGTGAGGGAAGGAGCGAATTGTAGGATGATGATTATTCATCCTAGGTGTGCAATTGAAGAATAGGCGAGGATTTTTCGGAGCTGTGTTTGGTTGAGGCCTCCTCATCCCCCTACGAGGATTGATGTTAGGCCTAGCATAGGTAGGACTGTTGGGCTAGCCGGTTGGATTTGTAAGAGGAGAGTGAGAGGGGCCAATTTTTGTCAGGTGGCAAGGATGAGCCCGGTGGAGAGGTTAAGGCCTTGGAGAACATCTGGGAGTCAGGCGTGGGCTGGGGCTAGGCCAATTTTAAGTGCTAGTGCTAGGGTAATAACTGTGACTGGGAAAGGGTGAGTAGTTTGTTCGATGTTTCATTGTCCTGTCATTCAGGCGTTGGTAATGCTCGCAAATAAAAGGGTAGCAGTTGCAGCGGCTTGTGTTAGGAAATATTTTGTGGCAGCTTCTGTTGCCCGGGGATGGTGTTGTTGGGCCATGAGGGGAAGGATGGCTAGGGTGTTGATTTCTAGGCCTATTCAAGCTAGTAGTCAGTGTGAACTTGCGAATGTAACTGCTGTACCTAGGCCGAGGCTTAGTAATAGGGCGGTCAAAATGGAAGGGCTCATTAGTAAAGGTAGAGATTTTAACCTACATGGGCAGGGTATGGGCCTGAGAGCTTAATTAGCTGACTTTACTAGAAAGTGGTGTAGTGGAAGCACCAAGAGTTTTGATCTCTTGAGGTAGGGTTCGAACCCCTTCTTTCTAAGGAGTTGGAGGGATTTTAACCCTCATAATTCACTCTATCAAAGTGGCCCTTTGTTCAGGCACAACTCCGCTTATAGTTGGGGGGGCAGGCCTACGAGTGCAATCGGGAGGGCTAGGTGTCAAATGACTAGGGCTAGTGTAAGAGGGAGGAAGTTTTTCCAGATTAGATGCATTAGTTGGTCGTATCGGAATCGAGGGTATGAAGCTCGTACCCAGAGGAACACCATTGAGAGTAGTGCTGCTTTCGTTATTATGTTAATGGTGGTGAGTTCTGGAAAAAGTGGGATATGGGAGGCCCCCAGGAAAAGTACGGTCGAGAGTGTATTTATGAGGAGAATGTTTGAGTATTCTGCTAGGAAGAATAGGGCAAAGGGCCCTCCTGCATATTCAACGTTGAAACCAGACACTAGTTCTGATTCCCCCTCTGTAAGGTCGAAGGGGGCTCGGTTGGTTTCTGCAAGTGTAGAGATGTATCATATGGCGGCCAGGGGCCATGCTGGTAGCAGGAGTCAAATGCTTTCTTGGGCGGTATTGAAGGTTTGGAGTGTGAAGTTTCCGGCGAAGATGATCGTGCAGAGCAGGATTAATCCAAGGCTTACTTCGTAGGAGATGGTCTGTGCGACAGCCCGTAGGGCTCCGATTAGGGCGTACTTTGAGTTTGATGCTCATCCTGCACCCAGAATTGAGTATACTGCAAGGCTTGATAGTGCTAGAATAAATAAGATGCCTAAGTTTAGGTCTGTGACTGGGTGGGGTATGGGGATGGGGGCTCACAGGGTGAGTGCAAGGGTTAGCGCTAGGGGTGGAGTTAAAAGGAATAGGATTGGGGAGGAGGTTGCAGGTCGGATTGGTTCTTTAATAAAAAGTTTGACCCCGTCCGCGATGGGTTGAAGGAGTCCGTAGGGGCCTACAACGTTGGGTCCTTTACGTAGTTGTATATACCCTAGTACTTTTCGTTCGATTAGTGTTAGGAAAGCAACAGCCAGAAGGACTGGGACGATGAAGGATAGGGGGTTAATTACGTGTGTAATGATGTATTGGATCATAATTAAGGAGAGGATTTGAACCTCTGTGGGAAAGGGCTTAGGTCTTTTGCATTTACCGGGCTCTGCCACCTTAATAATGCTGTTGTTTTCAGCTGCTTTGTTGTTGTCCCCGTTGTCTGGTTTATACGGTATCATCAGGTGGGGGTGGAGTGTACTTTAGAGCATGGACTCCTTCTTTTCGGTCCTTTCGTACTAGAAAAGATCACATTCATAGATAGAAACTGACCTGGATTACTCCGGTCTGAACTCAGATCACGTAGGACTTTAATCGTTGAACAAACGAACCCTTAATAGCGGCTGCACCATTAGGATGTCCTGATCCAACATCGAGGTCGTAAGCCCCCTTGTCTATATGGACTTTAAAAGGGGATAGCGCTGTTATCCCTAGGGTAACTTGTTTCGTTAATCGGCTTGGGCCGGATCAATTTGGTCAGAGGTTCTGTTGATTAGAATTGTGTTTCGAGTTTTTAGGGGTTGCGTAGTAGGTCCCCCCTCTCCACATGGGGGTTTTGTATTTCCCCAGGGTCGCCCCAACCTAAGACTGAGGCAGGTTTACTAATAGATTTGTTGCTTGTTTAGGGTTATTTAAAATAGGCTGCCTTGGTGTCTAAAGCTCCATAGGGTCTTCTCGTCTTATGTTTTAATCCCCGCGTCTGCACGGGGAGATCAGTTTCATTGACTGGAAAAAGGAGACAGTTAAGCCCTCGTTAAGCCTTTCATACGGGTCTTCATTTAAAAGACAAGTGATTACGCTACCTTAGCACGGTCAAAATACCGCGGCCGTTGAATCTGGGATCAGTGGGCAGGCGGGACCTCTTATTCTTTGATTTTAGCAAGAGGCGATGTTTTTGGTAAACAGGCGAGGCTTTGGTTTGCCGAGTTCCTTCTTTTTCTTTTAGTCTTTCCTTGGGGGCACGCCAGTGTGGGGTTAACGGTAAAGGTTTTAAGTGGTTTTCTAGTTTGTTGATATTCTTTTACTACCCTCTTTATTTGGGGCCGTTAAGTTTCGGTGGGGGGTCCAGTCCGATTTACACATGTGCTAGGAGAGAAGGTCTTTCTCTTATTACTCGTAGTAGCATGGTCTCTCTTGTGTGGGCACGAGAGGGCCTGATATTTTTAGGGGGCTGTGAGTTATTGTCTGAATTTGAGGGGTTAAAGGAGTGTTTGAGCTTAGACGCTTTCTATTAAGATGGCTGCTTTTAGGCCCACTTGGATTATTATCCCTTAATAAATTATGATCAGTTCCCTCCTAGTAAAGTTGTATCTTGTGTCAAAAGGGCTATCCCCCTTTTGACTAACTCTCTCGGGTTTCTTGAGGTCGGTATATATTAATTAAATGTCCTTGAGGGAAGAATCCGGGAGGCTGAACTTCTATTCAGTTCTCAGGCAACCAGCTATAGCCGGGCTCGGTAGGTCTTTCACCTCTACTCGAGGCTCTTCCCACTCTTTTGCCACAGAGATGGGTTCGCCCTATTTATATAGGCTGGCCTGGAGTAGCTCGCTCGGTTTCGGGGTGTCAAACTAAAATTCTTTTTGCTTGGCGATGCTGGCTAGATCATGATGCAAAAGGTACAAGGTTTAATCTTTGCTTTTTAAGGCTTTACTGGGTTGTTTCATTTCTTTTTCAGCTTTCCCTTGCGGTACTTTTTCTATTGCTCTTGAGTTTCTTTTCTGTCTCCCATACTAGGGAAGAAAATGTTTTATTTGAGTGGTATCAAGTGGATTTGGGTTTATAAATGTTGGTTTGTTGTGTTTGATGTGGTAGGCTAGCTAGTCGGCCTCAGAATGACTCGGTTCGCACGAGTGCCTGTTCGGTGTAAGGGAAATGCTATTCTGTTTAGCTACATTCTGGTTTTACCAAGCGCACCTTCCGGTACGCTTACCATGTTACGACTTTCCTCCCCTATGATGTACGAGTTTGATTTAATTAGGTTTGATGTTCGTGGTTTGGGGAGGGTGACGGGCGGTGTGTGCGCGCTTAAGTGCCGATTTCAGCAGAACGCTCTATTTCCTGCTTACTGCTAAATCCTCCTTCAGTTGTATGTTTCAAAACAAAATTCGTGCTATGCTGTTGTAGCAAATGTAGCCCATTTCTTCCCCTTCCATACGCTACACCTCGACCTAACGTTTGGGGTTGTTGCGGTTTTGTCGACTGTGGGGCCTTCACAGGGTGGACTGACGATGGCGGTATATAGGCGGATTATAACAAGGAAGGGTGAGGTTGAACGGGGATTATCGGTTATAGAACAGGCTCCTCTAGGTGGATGTTAAGCACCGCCAAGTCCTTTGGGTTTTAAACTTTTGTTCGTAATTCCCGGGCGGAGTGCGTGTGTACTTTTGTGATCAATGTTTACGGCTAAGCATAGTGGGGTATCTAATCCCAGTTTGTTCCTTAGCTTTCGTGGGTTCAGGGTAATGTAAAGCTACTTTCGTAGTGGGGCTTCATGTTCTCGTTAGCTTGAAGATGACTTTGTGAACTGTTCGGCTTTAGTTTATGTTTGTTCTTAACCACTCTTTACGCCGTTGTTTGTCAACTTGGACCTCTCGTGTAACCGCGGCGGCTGGCACGAGTTTTGCCGGTCCTGTTAGCCGTAACTAAGTCAAGTTTTCACTTATGGCTTAATATTTATCACTGCTGGGTTCCCTTGGGGGTGTGGCTGAGCAAGGTGTCATGGGCATAGGTTAGTTTGTGCCTGATACCGGCTCCTTGTTCTCTGTTGGAGGACTATGGGCATTCTCACGGGAGTGCGGATACTTGCATGTGTAAGTTCGGCTAGAGCTGAAAAAAAGACCAGGACCAAATCTTTGTGCTTGCGGGGCTTTATTAAGGCCCGTCTTAACATCTTCAGTGTTATGCTTTAATTAAGCTACGTTAGC